CTGATATTTCATCTTTGTGAGATTGTCAATTTTGTACCAAAGGTGTATTTAGAGTATACCGAATCAGTATAGCTATCCTTCCTCTGGCACAGCAACGCAGTCTCGATCAGTATCGAAATGAAATACTACAGAATTTCTTTCTTATTTTTTGTTCCTTGTTTATGCATAATTGCAGCATAATTGTATGTTATTCAATAGATCAATAGAAAATTCCTCAAATAAATTCTTTATAAGGTTTCCATTATTGACTTCGAAATAGAAAGTAAAGGTCTTGGGAAAGTGTGAATCAATGGGTTCCACTAATTCCTGAAAGTGAAAGATAGTATTATCTTCACACAATTTAATTATATCTAAAATTGATAAACCCTTTTTATGGTTCCCATTTTTTTGTTCGAATACTTTCATTTATTTCAAGTAATTGATTGGTCGTACAAAAAATATACTATTACTATACTATAATAGAAATAGATTGATTAGAGTAGATAGTATTTGATGAAAGAAACAGAACATAGTTGGAACAATCAATATTTGCAATGCAACCATTGTTACATTAGATCCAAAACAAGGGTTCTTTCTTGTTCTTGACCGAACTACAAGATGGAACTTCTTGATATGGAAAAACAGAATATGGAATAGAACCTAAAAGGATAAGGGAAGTTGCTTTTCTTCGAATCGAGTTGGACTCGAAATAAAAAATGAAAATAAAGGTTTTTCGATAAACCCCCGGATCCTTTTTTTCTTCTGATTTGAGATATTATGGACAATTACTCAACCTATTACTGAATCCAATGGTTTAAAGTAAGTATAAAATTCAAAAATGGAAACTTAGGTAAGTGTTTTATCAACATATGTATCAAAAGAAGATATCTAATTTAGCTCTTTCATGCTTACTATAACGAGTTATTTCGGTTTTCTATTGGCTGCTTCAACTATAACCCCAGCTCTATTGATTGGTTTGAACAAGATACGACTTATTTGAAATGAATTGAATGAACAAATTCATAAAAATCTCTCCTTCAGGTATTCTACGGTCCTTTCCCGTGTCAATTGTGAATTCTTGGTCATATTGGTAACTCTTGGTCATTGAGATTCATGGATTTTTCAGATTAATATTTAGGGATAGATCTTACCTTTCTTTTTATCTCCTCAAACAAATCGAAATGATTGAAGTTCTTCTATTTGGAATCGTCTTAGGTCTAATTCCTATTACTTTAGCAGGATTATTTGTAACTGCATATTTACAATACAGACGCGGTGATCAGTTGGACCTTTGATTGAATAACATTTTTTTTTTTGATTGACCTCCTCCTTGCAGGAGGTCAAATTCAAGTTGCAATTCAACTGTGTTTTGTTAAGTTTTTTTTTATTGTGATTCGAAATAACATAAACGGAATCACGCTCTGTAGGATTTGAACCTACGACATCGGGTTTTGGAGACCCGCGTTCTACCGAACTGAACTAAGAGCGCTTTTTTATGACAGGAGATACGATTGTAAAGAAAAGGATTTTCTCATTTTTGTACCCCCAATGCGTCTTGTATACATTGGTATGCAAAAATGAAAGATTATGTCCAATTTTATTTAATTGATCTCACTCAGATCCCAGTCAATTAATCCCTCGTTACCACCCATAGGAAAAGTAATAGGTAGGGATGACAGGATTTGAACCCGTGACATTTTGTACCCAAAACAAACGCGCTACCAAGCTGCGCTACATCCCTTTTACAAAATTTTTGTACAGTGTCATTGTACAAAATCCATGTCTTGTTTTCCACATCGTTATTTTTTCCTCGATCCATATACAATTTTCTTGTCATTTCTTCTTTTTGGTTTCATATAATAAAAGAATTATATACATCTGAAACCTAACGTATAAAAAAGATGACTATTTTGCTTAGGAAGAAGAGGGTCTCTTTTTCTTTTTTAGGGACAGGGGTAGGAAAATCTTATCTACTGTTCATTGTACATATCCATTTTTGTTAGGAATTCCGTACAAAAAAATACAAATGATCTTGAACTACAGCATCTGACCATATATGTATTACAATAAATAAGGAGGATTTTCAATGCGAGATATAAAAACATATCTTTCCACAGCGCCTGTGCTAACTACTCTATGGTTTGGGTCTTTAGCGGGTCTATTGATAGAAATTAATCGTTTATTCCCGGATGCTTTGTCATTCCCTTTTTTCTAGATTATTAGTTATTAATATTATATTAATATTATTAATATAATAAATATAATATGCGAAAAAAATGAAGAAAATTGGAGATACAATTCTACGTGACGTGACTAAAACTTAAACTTAGTCCCCCTTTTTTTCAGTTCTTTAGGATAGGAAGGAAAGAGAAAGAAAAAGTATATTGAACCTCAGCAAAAATCCGGTGGATCTAAGATCCCATTTTGGAGAACAGAAATAGAAAGGGGGGTTCAGTCTAAGGTAAAAAAAAAAGCTCCACGAAATCATAGCATAAAAAAAAGATACTTAAATGAAATACTGGGATTAGGATAGGAATAATTGATAGTTAGAAAAAAATTGTATTACTTACATTATTACTATATATATAATAATATTCTATTAATATTAATTAGAATTACAACAAAATATTTAGAAATGGAATTTCTAATTAGTAACTTCTATTGATATTGATTTTTTTTTCTTTTTTGTTCTTTTCGTCTTCTTAGGTTCGGGTCGAAAACAGAAGAGTTAAGTTGATCAAACAAAAATACAAAGGGGGTTCATGGCTAAGGGTAAAGATATCCGAGTTAGAGTTATTTTGGAATGTACCAGTTGTGTCCAAAATGGTGTCAATAAGGAATCGCCAGGCATTTCTAGATATATTACTCAAAAGAATCGGCACAATACACCCAGTCGATTAGACTTGAGAAAATTTTGTCGATATTGTCACAAGCATAGGATTCATGGGGAAATAAAGAAATAAATCGAACGTGTGTTTGATCTTTCAAGGGGGCAGGAAAAGGAAGAACTTAACATATCTTAACATAAACATATATATATATAATATACAAATAAAAATATAGAATATACAAAAAAACCTATTTCGGTCGGATCTGAAATGAATAAAGAAAATAAAGAAATAGAATTTTAGAGATAAGGAATAAACCATGGATAAATCCAAGCAACCTTTTCGTAAATCCAAGCGATCTTTTCGTAGGCGTTTTCCCCCAATTGAATCGGGGGATCGAATTGATTATAGAAACATGAGTTTAATTAGTCGATTTATTAGTGAACAAGGAAAAATATTATCTAGACGGGTGAATAGATTGACCTTGAAACAACAACGATTAATTACTATTGCTATAAAACAAGCTCGTATTTTATCTTTGTTACCTTTTCTTAATAATGAAAAACAGTTTGAGAGAGCCGAGTCAATCCCTAGAACTACCGGTCCTAGAACCAGAAACAAATAGATATACTCTTCCATTGATTCAAAACTTCAATCGGAATTCAAGCTCAGATTGATGTTTTGTTCGAAAAGCCTCAAATCCAGATTTGATTGTTGTGTTATAAGAAACAACAAATAGGGAAAGAATCAATCTTTTTTTTTTTGAAAGATGTTCGTTCATTTCTACTACTTATCTTATCTGAATTTTTTTTATTCTATCTTCCCGGAGTCCATTCTCCGGGGAATGCAATTCGGTTTCAATCATTCCTATATATGACTTTAGAATGTCTTTTATTTCATAATTTTATTGGAAATCATGTAAAGACAATTTTTATTTGATATAGCTATTTGCGCAAGTATTTTACGATTAAGAAGTAATTGCTTCTTGTACAGATTGTGTATTAATCTACTATAACTATAGAATACCCCTTTCTCACGAGCCGCTGCATTTATCCGAGCGATCCACAAACGACGAAAGTCCCTCTTTTGCCTGCCCCTATCTCGATGAGAGGAAACCAAAGCTCTCATTTTCTGTTGAGTAATGGTTCGAGTAAGTCTTGAATGCGCCCCTATAAAGGTTGATGCAAATAAACGAATTTTTGTTCGACGTCTCCGAGCTATATATCCTCGTCTAACTCTGGTCATTGAATCAAATTACACTTTAATGAATGAATAACTAATTGATTTCTCTTCTTTCAGTCATCCTTTTATCCCCCGGTTGATTAATAACAAAACGGATTATTCCGATATATAAAATATAAATTCCAATGGCTTTTGCTACTATGACCTTCCCAACCACTATTTTGAATCCTTCCAGGTAAAATACCTAGAAATAAGAAATTCTAACGATATTAAATAAAAGCAAAAAATAGTGGGTTCCATCGTTTCTATGGTTATTTCATAAACGGTGAGGTCCTCTCTATACACCGGAGCCTCTTCTTTCATTTAATCAAATGTTATTGTAAACTTGTATAGTTCACTCTCTTTGGCTCTACCAATCAATTATACAGTAATAGATCTTTTCACAAAAAAGGCTATCCATACAGTGACGGCATTTAATTATGAAAGTTGGCTAGGTAGCTGACCTTGTTAGTCCGTTCTTTCAAGAAAGGGAGCATAACCTTTTTGCTTCTTGTAGTACTATACTATTTCCTCCGCTTAATGGATAACTATTTGCTACCAATGGGGAATTGCTTTTCATCTCAAATTGAGGTGATTGGATTTGCACCAATGGAAACCATAAATTTCATACACAAAAAATATAGGTATATGATAGATCCTCATCCTCATTTTTAGATAGTAAAAATGGCTTTTTCCACTCTATCTATCCTATTGGTGATTGGCACTGGAAAAATGGTTTCGTTTGTTCGAACTCATGATCTAAACGAGTCGCACATACACCCTAGTACATGTTCCCCGACGCTGAGGACATCCTCGAAGTGCGGGGGATTTCGTGATTTTTCTTATTGGCTGTCTTGTGTTTCTAATAAGTTGTTTAATTGTCGGCATATCATACATATATATAATAAAATAGGTTGGTTTAGATCGATCTTAACCTGATGATTGATGATTATGAATTATTTCTATTCAATATCAAATCACGAAAAATTCGAATTCTGATTTGAAACGGAATCATGTATTTACACGAAATCTCCAGTATTTTCATTTTCGACCGCTACAAGATCAACAATACCATGAGCTTGGGCTTCTGTTGCTGACATAAAAACATCCCTTTCCATGTCTTCGGATATAACCCATAAAGGGTTGCCCGTTCTTTGTACATAAACCTTTGTGAGGGTTTCGCGAAGTTTCAGTAGTTCTTCCGCTTCCAGGATAAATTCCCCCGCTTGTGCCTCATAAAAAGAACTAGCAGGTTGGTGAATCATGACCCTGATAATATTGATATAACCTCATGCATGAACGGTTCTTCTATCTTGCAGGATTGGGCTAAAGTAAGGGATAAAAAAACAAGAAGAAAAAAAAAACAAATAGAATGGAACAGCCGTACAGGCATCTTTTGTGCATTGCATACGGCTCTGCAATGGCATTTCTTCCTCCCTTCTCTTCAATTTCTATTCTATCGAAGAAAAAAATAGAATCCATCCGATCCAGATCGTTGAATGATCCATTTACCACCCTTCCTTTCGTATTGTAGGAGTCAAAAAATACTATGATGGTTCTGTTGCTTTCTATATTTATCTCGTCTGTGATTTAGCAATCCCAAAGTTTCTTTTTTTTTTTCATTTTCGTACTCTTTCTTTCGTAACGTAACTATCATAAAGATAAAGAGACTTCTGGTGTGGAAGAAAAACGGTTTGTGACGCTGAAATGTACTCCTGACACATAAGATCAAATCGGAATAACCTTTGTTTCATACTACTATCTCGATACAAAATCTCATGTTAGGAAAAACAATACTAGTTTGTTCATATCGAACTCGAAGTGCCATGCTATTATTACCTATTTTTCATATTATTCACATTCGATATGGCGAAGGCATAGTCTTCTTCTTTTTTTTTTCAAATAAAAACTCATTGGCGCCAAGCGTGAGGGAATGCTAGACGTTTGGTAATTTCTCCTCCGACCAGAATGAAAGATCCCATTGAAGCGGCTAATCCCATGCAAATTGTATGCACATCGGGCGAAACAAATTGCATAGTATCATAAATGGCTATTCCTGGTATTACCCATCCGCCGGGAGAGTTTATAAACAAATAAAGATCCCTAGTATCATCTTCTATACTGAGATATACCATGAGACCAACAAGTTGATTTGAGATCTCACTATCAACTTCTTGGCCTAAAAAAAGTAATCTTTCTCGATAAAGTCGGTTGATTAGGACAAAATTGTATCCCCTTTGAACCGTACGCGCATCTTTGGATGCATACGGTTCAAAAAAATTGTGAAAAAAGAATCAATGTGTCGATTCCAATCCTATGTTTTTTTTTGTAACAGATTTCCGTTTTTCTAATGAAAATAAAGGGGTTTTTCTTCTATTTTTCAAAAAAAAACATAAGTTTTGGCTCCCTTCCATATCCCTAAAAAAAAAAAAAATTTACTGAACTTCATTTTTTGTATTAACCTTTCATTGATGTATTGTTTCGTCGAGATTCAAATCACGATGTCATTTTCTTGTTCCTGAATGGGTCCTTTCAATTCTTTTAGGTTCATGTTCTACTCCGGGGAAAGATCTATCCGAATTCTATTTGCACATATAGGACAAATAATCTCAGTACCATTTCTTTTTGCTACGACTTTTAAAATTCGTTTTATGCCTCTCCCAAACTATTCGATGTATTCATCATATTGGTTGGCATGTCAGTTTGAGATCACTCCTATAATTGAATTAAATATTACGAATCGTCTATGCTACAAGCGGTAATTGTACATATATTACTATTACCAATTTGTTTGGTATTTTCTGAACGGAGCCTGGATATTTGATTTTTTTAGTCCAAGTCAACCATAAATTCTTCTAATTGATAATATTGATCCTCAATAGAAATTGATCCAATTTCACTTCACGCTCCGAATGATTGAAGAACCAATCAATACAATATTTCTTGGGCGAAACAGAGGATATCTCGATCGGGGGAGAAAACGGGTAAATCCCATATGACCCAATATGTCTGACAAGTCGCACTATACGTCAACCCAAACTGCATCTTCCTCTCCAGGACTCCGAAAAGGTACTTTTGGAACACCAATGGGCATTAAATTAAAGAAAAAAATTAAGTACTATACTTCACTTTAATACGGAAACGTAAGAATGAGTTTATTGTCTTCATCATTTTTTTCTGTTTATTCTACTAGTTTATACATAAATGGGAAGGTTTTTAGAGAAAGAGAGAATGAATAAATACAAATTTTAATGAAGGGATCAATCGTTCTAATAATAAACAAGTATCCATCCATTCGTTCCCACAAAATGGGACCGATGCTCCCATTGCGTATTGGTACTTATCGGGTATAGAATAGATCTGCTTCTCTTTGTTCTTACGAACAGAATTCTTCCGTTATTTTAAACGGAATAGAATAAATAGTAACCTTTTCTCATACAGAATCCGCTCAAAAGTACATAGTATATTCCAATGCGATAAAGTTACATAGTGTCTATTTTTCTTTGATAAAGGGGTATTTCCATGGGTTTGCCTTGGTATCGTGTTCATACTGTCGTATTGAATGATCCCGGTCGATTGCTTTCTGTCCATATAATGCATACGGCTCTAGTTTCTGGTTGGGCCGGTTCTATGGCTCTATACGAATTAGCGGTTTTTGATCCCTCTGACCCCGTTCTTGATCCAATGTGGAGACAAGGTATGTTCGTTCTACCCTTCATGACTCGTTTAGGAATAACCAATTCGTGGGGTGGTTGGAGTATTTCAGGAGGAACTGTAACGAATTCAGGTATTTGGAGTTATGAAGGCGTAGCAGGTGCACATATTGTGTTTTCTGGCTTGTGCTTTTTGGCGGCCATATGGCATTGGGTGTATTGGGACCTAGAAATATTCTGTGATGAACGTACGGGAAAACCCTCTTTGGATTTGCCCAAGATCTTTGGAATTCATTTATTTCTCTCAGGGGTGGCTTGCTTTGGCTTTGGCGCATTTCATGTAACAGGTTTATATGGTCCTGGAATATGGGTGTCCGATCCTTATGGACTAACTGGAAAAGTACAATCTGTAAGCCCAGCGTGGGGCGCGGAAGGTTTTGATCCTTTTATTCCGGGAGGAATCGCTTCTCATCATATTGCAGCGGGTACACTGGGCATATTAGCGGGCCTATTCCATCTTAGTGTCCGTCCGCCTCAACGTCTATACAAAGGATTACGTATGGGCAATATTGAAACTGTACTTTCTAGTAGTATCGCTGCTGTTTTTTTTGCAGCTTTTGTTGTTGCTGGAACTATGTGGTATGGTTCAGCAACTACCCCAATCGAGTTATTTGGTCCCACTCGTTATCAGTGGGATCAGGGATACTTCCAGCAAGAAATATATCGAAGAGTTGGTGCCGGACTAGCCGAAAATCTGAATTTATCGGAAGCTTGGTCTAAAATTCCCGAAAAATTAGCTTTTTATGATTACATTGGTAATAATCCGGCAAAAGGGGGATTATTCAGAGCGGGTTCAATGGACAGTGGGGATGGAATAGCTGTTGGATGGTTAGGCCACCCCGTCTTTAGAGATAAAGAAGGGCGCGAGCTTTTTGTACGTCGTATGCCTACTTTTTTTGAAACATTCCCGGTAGTTTTGGTAGATGGAGACGGAATTGTGAGGGCAGATGTTCCTTTTCGAAGGGCAGAATCAAAGTATAGTGTTGAACAAGTAGGTGTAACTGTTGAGTTCTATGGTGGCGAACTCAATGGAGTCAGTTATAGTGATCCTGCTACTGTAAAAAAATATGCTAGACGTGCACAATTAGGTGAAATTTTTGAATTAGACCGGGCTACTTTGAAATCCGATGGTGTTTTTCGTAGTAGTCCAAGGGGTTGGTTCACTTTTGGGCATGCTTCGTTTGCTTTGCTCTTCTTTTTCGGACACATTTGGCATGGCGCTAGAACCTTGTTCAGAGATGTTTTTGCTGGTATTGATCCAGATTTGGATGCTCAAGTGGAATTTGGAGCATTCCAAAAACTTGGAGACCCAACTACAAGGAGACAAGCAGTTTGATACAAGATTGCTCTGGTATCTTTCGCTTCTATTTTTTTTTTTTTTTATTTGAATAGGGTACTCGAGAAATATTGACTTGAATCACCTTCTTTTCTTTGATTCTTTCCCTTTTTTATATGATATGGTAAACGACCTCACTCAAACGAATAGGTGTGAAAGCTATAATTGTAAACCACGATCGAATCTATGGAAGCATTGGTTTATACCTTCCTTTTAGTCTCGACTTTAGGGATAATTTTTTTCGCTATCTTTTTTCGAGAACCACCTAAGGTTCCGACTAAAAAATGAAATGATTTTTCATTATATCAACTGAAGTAATGAGCCTCCCATATCGGGCGGCTCATTACTTCAACTAGTCTAGTCCCCGTGTTCTTCGAATGGATCTCTTAATTGTTGAGAGGGTTGCCCAAAAGCGGTATATAAGGCGTACCCCGTAAAGCTTACAAGTAAACCAGATATGAAGATGGCGACTAGGGTTGCTGTTTCCATTTTTAGATAATTTCAAGATCACAACGGATCTACGATAAGATAGTTTATTTACAACTACAACGGAATGGTATACAAAGTCAACAGATCTCAACCAATGATTAAATAGGATTTATGGCTACACAAACCGTTGAGGGTAGTTCTAGATCTAGGCCAAGACAAACTACCGTAGGGAATTTATTGAAACCATTGAATTCGGAATATGGTAAAGTAGCTCCGGGCTGGGGGACTACACCACTTATGGGAGTCGCAATGGCTCTATTTGCGATATTCCTATCTATTATTTTGGAAATTTATAATTCTTCCGTTTTACTGGATGGAATTTCAATGAGTTAGGTTCATAAGAACTATGAAGCCTTAGTTTTTCAATAAAAAAAAATGACTTAAAACTCGGATTTATAGACCGTTTTGGTAGTTCGACTGTGGAATTTCTTTGT